ATCATGAACTTTGTACTGGGACTATTTGACTATTTATTAGATTTGCTTAGGTCGGTTCTATAAATCGGAAAGAATTGGAAGATTGAATAGGAAATAACATTTTTTGAACGAAAGAAAAAAAGAGAAACTGGAATTTCATTTTTGAATATTCTTGTTTAAATGTTTAAATGCAGTTTCAGAAACCCTACCTATCTAGATCTATTTGATAATCTAGAAATATCAAATAGATGGGGTATTTCTCGCCAAGATAGAAAAAGTATGGAGGAATTATGATCCATATTCATTTCGAATATGGATCTTGCTTCCTACCAACTAAAAAGTCCTTATACAACGAAACCCTGTATCAGGAACCAGATTTGAACTGGTGACACGAGGATTTTCAGTCCCCTGCTCTACCAGCTGAGCTATCCCGACCATTTCCAATGTACCATTCCATCCTCATTTTATGAGAGGACTGGGGTCTATGTCAATTAAAGGTACAGGGGGAATTACAAAGTTTTCCCCAAGTCCTGTATCTAATTTCTTAGGTCTTTAAAAAGAAAACTTTGCAAGTTATAAGTTTCGGTATGAGTAATGCTATTGATTGTGAATCATTCAATTTTCAATTAAGGATTCCTTTCTAAATTTCGATGTGTATTCTATATCACAATCACATGTGATACGAGAAAGTCATTTACGCCCCAATACGTTTGAAAAAGAATGATAAAAGGGAATTTTGAACCGCTAACAAAAAAGCAAAAAGGGTAGGATAGATAGAAAATAGGCTTTTGGGGATAGAGGGACTTGAACCCTCACGATTTTAAAAGTCGACGGATTTTCCTATTACTATAAATTTCATTGCTGTCGGTATTGACATGTAGAACGGGACTCTATCTTTATTCTCGTCCAATTACTAAGTTCTTAAAAAAAAACTATTAGACTATGGAGTGGGGTGATTTGATGAATGAATATTCGATTCTTTCTTGAATGCGGAATCAATTCACATTCAATTCTTCCATTTTTCATCTAAAATCTAAAAAAATACAGACTCAGACCGTCATTCATTTTTTTAGATAGTTGAGTATTCAATAGAATAGATACGTTTATCCTTCATCCTTTCTGAAGTTTCGATGAAAAAATTTATCTACCCTACCAACGCAGTCAACTCCATTTGTTTTAGAACAGCTTCCATCGAGTCTCTGCACCTATCCCTTTTTCTCGCTTTCTGAACCTTTATTTTGAAAAGACAGGATTTGGCTCAGGATTGCCCATTTTTATTAATTCCGGGGTTTCTCTGAATTTGAAAGTTATCACCTAGTAGGTTTCTATACCAAGGCTCAATCCAATTAAGTCCGTAGCGTCTACCGATTTCGCCATATCCCCTTCCCTTTTGTTTTGAAATTAGGATCTCGTTAACATATCCTTTTTTCATTTCTACAGGAACCTTTGCATTTTTTAGGTATCGATTACCTATCGATAAAAAAATATTTTCTTTCTTAGCTATAGGAAACCTGTATTTGCTCCAATCAAATTGGATTTTACCATTGGTATATCGGCAATTCAATATAGATTGATATATACCTTCTATATATGTTTCTATTACTGCAACTTATCCCATGTAAGTTGGTATATTTGAACGATCGATTCTTTTTTTTTTTTCTTAACTGCCCCCTTCACGAACGAAAGCCGAAGAATGTCGGATTAGTTATAACTTAGAACTAAGTAAATAATTCAACTTCTTCGAAAAAAATAGAAAAAAAGAGTAGAATTCTACTATAACGAAAGAGGTGTAATAAAAAGAATTTCCAGATGGAATAAAAAATCTAATTTGACTATACTACAAAACTACAAACAAATATTTAAGATTGACTATCAAATAGAATCCAATTTATAGTTAGAGATAAAGAATTAGAAGTTGTATATCGCTATATGAATCATGTTCTATTCTATAATTCTATAATATTCTATAATTCTATAATATTAGATCTATAATATTAATATTAGAAAATAGTAGAATATTCACTATTTTTTTCTTAAAAAAGAATTCTAGATTTTACACTTTTTCTACTCTATTTCTATAGACACTACACTATACACTAATACTATAAGTGTATTGAGTATTGAAAGTGTATTGAATTCCTATGCATAGAAAATTTTTCTTATGCGAGGCCCGTTTAGCTCAGAGGTTAGAGCATCGCATTTGTAATGCGATGGTCGTCGGTTCGATTCCGATAGCGGGCTTTTCCCTATTTTTCATTTTTTTTTTTAAAGACTATTGAAAAAAGTTTCTCCCCCCCCTTCTTATTTACTTATAGGATAGGAACTCCCAACTAGGCCAGGAAAAGGATTTTATATATATTTTATATATATATTTTATATATAATCAAAATAATAGTAATAGAAAGTCTGACTATTTCTCCCGTTTTTTCATTTTTTCATTCTTCTTTACTCTTCTTTATTATATTATATAGGATATAGGACAAGTACACCACTACTACACTACTACTTCAGTAAACTCCGC